AAGGAATAAATAAATCAATCAAATTCCGGGAGGCTTCATGAAGTGCTTCTTTGGGAGTTAAACTTCCGTTTGTCCATATTTCAAGAAAGAGTATCTCTTGTTTATCATTCCCATTCCCATAAGAATGAATACTGTGATTGGCGTTTCGAACAGGCATGAATACAGCATCTATAGGATAACTTCCGCCTTGGAAGTTGTTATTTGGCGTTTTTATAAGATATCCGCGATTCCTCTCTATTTGTAATCCAATACACAACTCAATTGGTTCCGTCAAGCTAGCTATATGCTGTGTATTGTCAACGATTTCTACATAAGGCGGTAAGATTATATCTTGAGCAGTTACAGATCCAGGACCCCTGACACAAATAGCCGCGTTGCAAGTTCCATATAGATTACTTCTCAATACAATTGCTTTCAAATTCATTAAAATGTCATGGACCGATTCTTGAATACCTACTAGGGTAGAATACTCGTGTGGTATTTTCTCAGATTTTGCACGTGTGATACATGTTCCTTCTATTTCTCCAAGCAAAGCTCTTCGCATCGCAATACCTATTGTGTCAGCTTGACCTTTCATAAGTGGAGACAGAATAAAGCGTCCATAATAAAGACGCTTATTGTCTGCCTTTGATTCAACACACTTCCATTGTAGTGTCCGAGTAGATACTGTTACTTTCTCTCGAACCATAGTACTATTATTTGATCGGATCATTGAATCATTTTTTTCTCTTGTTTCTCTTGAAATCTCTTCAATTTTGATTTCTATACACGTCGTTTTTTCGGAGGTCTACAGCCATTATGTGGCATAGGGGTTACATCCCGAACGAAAGTTAATAGTATACCACTTCTGCGAATAGCGCGTAATGCCGCGTCTCTTCCGAGACCGGGTCCTTTTATCATGACTTCTGCTCGTTGCATACCTTGATCCACTACTGTACGAATAGCGTTTCCCGCTGCGGTTTGAGCAGCAAACGGTGTGCCTCTTCTTGTGCCCTTGAATCCACAAGTACCGGCAGAGGACCAAGAAACCACTCGACCCCGTACATCGGTAACAGTCACAATAGTATTATTGAAACTTGCTTGAACATGAATAACCCCCTTTGGTATTCTACGTGTATTCTTACGTGAACCAATACGTCCATTCCTACGTGAACCAATTCTCGGTATAGCTTTTGCCATATTTTTTCATCTCATAAATATGAGTCAGAGATATATGGATATATCCATTTCGTGTCAAAAAAGATCCCTCTTTTGACTTTTCCGTCGGGTATTTTAACAAGTCTGATTACCCCTGTCTTTGTTTATGTCTTGGGTTGGAACAAATTACTATAATTCGTCCCCGCCTACGGATTAGTCGACATTTTTCACAAATTTTACGAACAGAAGCTCTTATTTTCATATTTGGCATTCCTCATCTTAATTCTGAATCTACTTTTTGGAAGAAAATAGGTTTCTTTACATTTTTCTTCTGGAAAAATATTCCCACGGAAGGAATGTTGAAGTTGATAAAAACACCTAATCTTTCGAATCCTTATTGCGAAGTCGATAAATTATACGTCCTCTGGTTGAATCATAACGACTTACTTCAATTTTGACTCTATCGCCTGGCAGTATCCGTATAAAACTACGTCGGATCTTTCCTGAAACATAACCTAGAATTATATCTTGATTATCTAAGCGAATCCGGAACATACCATTGGGAAGGGATTCAGTAATTAAACCTTCATGAATCCATTTTTGTTCTTTCATTCCAGGTAAAGCCTCCTTGAAGTATCAACTGATGGAGGAGGAACCATATTAGACAACCCGCCTCTTTTCTTTTTTTTTTTTCACGAATAATAAGTTTCGGATCCAATTCGGATATTAGAAGGATTACCATATATAACACAAAACTTCTCCGCCAATTCTTTCTAGTCGGGCCTCTCGGTCTGTCATTATACCTCGAGAAGTGGAAAGAATTACAATTCCCATCCCACCTAAAATTCTAGGAATTCGTTGGTAGTTAGAATAGATTCGTAGACCAGGCCTACTGATGCGTTTTAAATTTAAAATAGTTCTATAGGGCCTTTTCCTATTCCTTCTATGCCGTAGGGTTAAAACCAAAAAATCCTTTTTGGTTTCTTGATGTTTTCTCACGTTTTCGATAAAACCTTCTTGTAAAAGTATTTTAACAATATTTTCAGCGATATTAGTAGCTGCTATTCGAACCACTCTTTTTCTATCCATATCAGCATTTCGTATAGAGGTTATTATGTCAGCAATAGTATCCCTACCCATGATGAATTAAAATTCTTGGTGCTCCCAAATTTTGATATAATCAACATGTCTTTCTTGTTTTTTTACTTATTTTTTTATGAATTTGAATTCTTAAAGGCATATGCGTGACACACAATCTACTAAAAAATCTGAATATATCTCTTAATCTCTTTCTTTCAAATACCTTACTTTAACCATATGATGGTCTCATTTTATAATACCTTATAATACCTCCGGAGCTAATGAAACTATTTTAGTAAAATTTAACTGTCTCAATTCCCGGGCAATCGCGCCAAAAACCCGAGTTCCCTTTGGGTTTCCTTCTTGATCAATGACAACCGCAGCATTGTCATCATATCGTATTATCATACCGTTATCGCGTTTGAGTTCTTTACAAGTACGTACAATTACAGCTCTGACCACTTCTGATCTTGCTAGGGGCATATTTGGCACTGCTTCTTTGATCACAGCAACAATAACGTCACCGATATGAGCATATCGACGATTGCTAGCTCCTATAATTCGAATACACATCAATTCTCGAGCCCCGCTGTTATCCGCTACATTCAAAAGGGTCTGAGGTTGAATCATATCATTTTTTTAGAATCTATTCTTTCAATGCAAAAGCGCGAAGAAAAAAAGAAATATTGTTTGTCCAAAGAAAGAAACCGGCACCTGCGATTGTTTTTTTATCCCCAAGACCTATTTCCTTTGATTCGTATTTTTTTATCCCGAAATAATGAATTGAGTTCGTATAGGCATTTTGGACGATGCTATTGAAATAGCTCTTCTGGCTATATTTTCTGTGACTCCGCCCATTTCATAAAGTATTCGACCTGGTTTAACAACAGCTACCCAATATTCAGGGGATCCTTTCCCCGAACCCATACGTGTTTCTGCGGGTCTTACTGTAACCGGTTTGTCTGGAAATATACGTACCCATATTTTTCCACCGCGGCGTGCATTTCGTGTCATTGCTCGTCGACCTGCTTCTATTTGTCTAGACGTGATCCAAGCAGGTTCAAGTGCCTGAAGGGCATATTTACCGAAAGAAATATGATTACCTCGATAAGATATTCCCTTCATTCTTCCTCGATGTTGTTTACGGAATCTGGTTCTTTTGGGGTTATAATTGATGCTTGGTTCTTAATTCCATCTCTACTACAGAACTGGACATGAGAGTTTCTTCTCATCCAGCTCCTCGCGAATAATACAAACTTTTACTATTTTATTATTGATTTCTATATCTTGTTTTTTTAGATAACTAAACATATTAATATTTCTATTTTAAATTTTGTATTCTTTTTTATTTTTATAATGTTCTAACGAATCTTTATTTTGTTTTGCCTTTTATTTTATCCTATACTATTGGATTGACCAAAAATTATCAATCCAAGAAAATAAAGTTTTCGCGGGCGAATATTTACTCTTTTCGTCGCTATTTCAGTTGTAGGGTTAGCTCATGACTTTTCCCAACAGATGAATGAATTTGTCTATGGTTTGTTTCGCCATCCCGATCAATGAATCTGTTTTCAATAGATTTGGATTCACAGGTTCCATCGTTCCCATCGCTTCTTACTTAATGGTTAGGTCGGATTTCTACAATGGAGCTCATAATGAAATTTGTTCTTGAGCCAATTTTCTTAGTCTTTATTGGCTCGAAGCTCTTATTTTTTTTGTTCTAGGAACAGATTCATTTTATTTTTTACGAATCCGTATTAATGCTTTATTACACTGCTTTTTATTTTATGAGATGACTCATAGACCTTACATATTGTATGGAATTTTTTATCATTGGTTTTATTTTTTTCTCCCTTTCTTTCACCCTTCCATTTATCCACATCTTTCTTCTCTATTTCGCTTCACAACTTGGAATCGGCGTAGAATCAGATTTCTTTTTCTTTTGTTTGTTTATGCAAAAAATCTTTCAGTTGCTACAGTGATATGATCGATATATCATATCTTGACTGGTTCTTTGGATCCAGATAATGCGAAGTGATGAGTTGGTCATTAGTTGTATAGTTAAGTTATTAGTTTATACTAAGAGGCTCGTCTTTTTTTTTATCTAATTCTAAAAAACCAACGAGTCGCACACTAAGCATAGCAATTATTTCAAAAGGTCAATCGAATTTTTATTCAACCCTATAGAATTAAAAATTGTTCGTTTTGGTTTTGATTGAACAGAAAAATAAAAAGGAACGAATTTCTCTTTTTTTTGTCCCATCGCTGGATCGAAGGGAAAGACAAGTAAAGGTTTATTATTCCCCGTCTATAAATATCCAAATTTTAATGCCTAATACTCCATAGATAGTTCGAACTGTATAGGAACAATAATCGATTTTAGCTCGAATGGTTTGTAGGGGAACCCTACCTTCTCTGATCCATTCGACACGCGCAATTTCTTTTCCGTCAATACGCCCTGCAATTTGTACTTGAATTCCTTTTGTATCTGCTTGTTCAGTTAATTCAATAGCTTTTTTCATTGCTTTTCGAAAAGAAACTCTATTCTTTAATTGACCGGCTATAAATTCTGCAAGAATAGTAGGGCTTCCGTAAGGTTTTGCAATTCTTGTGATAATAATGTTAAGTTTTCGGTTGACACAATTAAATTCTTTTTGTAGATTCATCTGCAATTCTTCGATTCCTCGCGGTCGATTTTCTATTAATAACTTTGGGAATCCCATATAGATAATGACCTGAATCAGATCGATTCGTTTTTGAATCTCTATACGTGCAATTCCCTC